TTTTATCTGGAGAATATCCAACAAGCGTTTCCATTGAATAAATAAGGGATCCCGACCCTAAAAACAATAATGCTTTTGAATAAGCATGGGTAATCAAATGAAATAAAGCAGCTCGATAAGAACCCATACCTAGAGCTAACATCATATAACCCAATTGAGACATTGTCGAATAAGCTAAACTTCTCTTAATATCCTTTTGAGCAAGAGCTAATGTAGCCCCTAAAAACAAAGTTATTACACCTATAAAAGCGATTACATACATTAGATAAGGGATCCCTACGAAAACAGGAAAAAGTCGAGCAACTAGAAAAATCCCCGCCGCGACCATGGTCGCGGCATGGATCAGAGCTGAAATAGGAGTAGGCCCCTCCATTGCATCAGGTAACCATACATGAAGGGGAAATTGGGCAGATTTTGCAACTGCACCAGCAAATAAAAACAAAGTACATAAAATACAAAAGAAAAGATTGACCTCATTATTTTTTATTAAGTTATTAAAAATTTCAAACAAATCACGAAAATCAAAACTGCCTGTTAACCAATAAAGACCTAAAATTCCTAATAATAAGCCAAAATCCCCGACACGATTAGTCACAAACGCTTTTTGACAAGCATTCGCGGCACTAGGTCGTGTGAACCAAAAACCTATTAATAGATACGAACACATTCCAACTAATTCCCAAAAAATATAAATTTGTATCAAATTGGAACTGGTAACTAAGCCTAGCATGGAAGTATTGAAAAAACTCATATAAGCAAAAAATCTTAAATATCCGCGATCATGACACATATAATTATCGCTATAAATAAGAACCAAAATTGCAACAGTAGTTATTAAGACTGACATAATAGAAGTAAGTGGATCGAACAAATAGCCAAATTCTAAAGAAAAATCATTATTAATAGTCCAAGACCATACATATTGATAAATGGAATTATTATTTATTTGTTGAATCGACAGCATCATCGAAAAAAACATAGCTATAGTTAACAAAGAAATACTAGAAAAAGCCCATATACGTCGAAGATTTTTTGTTGCTGTCGGAAAAAGGAGAAGTCCCACTCCTATTAATAAAGGAACTGGAAGTGGAATGAAGGGTATGAGCCATGCGTATTGGTATATATGTTCCATAATATAAAAAATTCAGTTCGAATTACAGTTTTTTTCGTATTCATTAGTTCTTGCCGTTTTTGAAAGAAATCTCTTTAAAAGAATTTAAATAAATAAAATACAATATATATAACAATAATAATAACTTAAAATATAGGGATCTTTCTTTTTTTTTTTTATTCAAATCAAGAAATTCTCATTGGTCAAATAAAAAATTGTGTTAGTAAATAAAGAATATCTAAAATTGAGACGAAAAAAATACCACTTTAGTTTATATTTAAACATCAGTGTTAATGCGTATATAGACTCCAGGATAAAAACGACTCGTAATCATAAGTTTTACTTACTAAAACTCTAAAAAATGCATAATGAAATGGGTTTATTCTATAATTTGTTCAGAATTTTGAACCCATTTTACACAAAATTTTTTTATTGTTTTACATCCCAAATCTAAAGCAAAATCGAAAAACAGTTGATATGTTTTCAACAAATTAAAAACTCAAGTCAATTTTTTAAATTAAGATTAAGGAAGTATTGGGTTTAAAAATTTATCAGCGCCGTTTATTAGGTACATATCAATTTAATTTAAATACAACACAACAAAAAGAAAATATAAACCATAGAAAAGACAAGATCAAAGGTGACATTTTTATTCATTAATTTAGTAATAAAAATTCTTAATAAAATTAATTTTGAATTTCAGATAAAATTTTTTATGAATAGATCATAGACTAGTTTGCTTCTACTAATTCAAATATTTTCTTATTTTTTCGTTTTAATAAAATGAAGAGGTTACCGTCTAGAATATAAATACATAGATAATGAATAATAAACAAAGACTTGTTTGAACAATAGATGTCTTTCACATCCAACTATACCAATGAACAATCAATTAAATTTGAAATGGCAGTTCCAAAAAAACGTACTTCTATTTCCAAAAAGTCTATTCGTAAAAATATTTGGAAAAAAAAAGGATATTGGGCGGCGTTAAAAGCTTTTTCGTTAGCAAAATCTCTTTCTACCGGGAATTCGAAAAGTTTTTTTGTACGAAAACTAAGTACTAAAAACTTGGAATAATCGGATCGGAATCGATCTGATTCAAAACCAAAGCCTAACATACCAAATTAGGATGACAAAATTATGAAGAAATTGAATTTTTTATTTTAGATTTGAAATGAAAAATTCAATTTCTTTCTAATTTAATTTAATTTAAATAGTCAATTTAGACTCTGCGTTTATTAATAGTAAAAGGAGAGAGAATCATCTTAAAAAAAAAGAGAATCATCATCGTTTTTTTAGTCTATTTCATTTCTATTGTTTAATTCATTTTTTTTGAATACAAAAATATCTTTTTAAGAAAAACGACTTTGGTACAGTACTGAAATTCGGATACAAAAAAGTCTATTTTTATGTATTCATATTCAAAGGATCTATTTTTTTATTATTTACTCATTTTGAAATCAGATAAAGCAGTACCAAATGAAATAAAAATTTTGTGGTTTACCTGAGGATAGGTAAAAATACTATACTTAAAAGGGGCTCTAAACATAAAATACACTAAAGTCTATTGACAAATTCAAAAGGAGTACTCTAAAATTGACTTAAAATTCAATTTCAATTTGCAAATTATCCTTTATTTAATATTTCATTTTTCCAATTTTCAAATTGGAATGTTTCCGCAAACGAAATTAAAAAAGATATTGTAGTGAATTAATCTCGACGATTGAATAAAAAAAGGCTATTATGATTTAAAACAAGCCGCTATGGTGAAATTGGTAGACACGCTGCTCTTAGGAAGCAGTGCGAGAGCATCTCGGTTCGAGTCCGAGTGGCGGCATGGCATTTTTAACAATTATATAAAGAATTCAACAGCTCGATAGCCTCTAAATAAAAAAGATTAACTTTATTAAATAAATAATAATAATGAAAAATGAAATTGTCTTTCGTTTTTCAATTGATAATTTGTAATTGAGGTATTTATATATATATGATATTTTCTACTTTAGAACATATTTTGACTTATATTTCTTGTTCAACGGTTTCCGTTGTAATTACACTCCATTTAATAACTTTATTAGTCAATGAAAAAGTACGACTATATAATTCATTAGAAAAAGGCATGATAGTTACCTTTTTATCTATAACGGGATTATTAGTTACTCGTTGGGTTTATTGGAAATATTTCCCATTAAGTGATTTATATGAATCATTAATCTTCCTTTCCTGGAGTTTTTACATTATTCATATGATTCCATATTTTAAAAAACAAAAGAAGAATTTAAGGGCAATAACTGCACCGAGTGCTATTTTTACCCAAGGGTTTGCTACTTCAGGATTTTTAACAGAAATGCATCAATCTTCAATATTAGTACCCGCTCTTCAATCCCATTGGTTAATGATGCACGTAAGTATGATGGTACTCGGTTATGCAGCTCTTTTATGCGGATCATTATTATCAGTAGCACTTCTAATCATTCTATTTCCAAAAGATATAATAACGTTTTTTTATAAAAGAAAGCTTTTATTAATCTTAAATAAGTCATTTTTATTCAGTGAGATTCAGCACATGAACAAAAAAGGCAATATTTTCGAAAGTGTTTCACCCCTTTCTGTTAAAAATTATTACAGGTCTCAATTGATTGAACAACTAGATCAGTGGAGTTATCGTGTTATTAGTTTCGGATTTATGCTTTTAACCATAGGTATTCTTTCAGGAGCCGTATGGGCCAATGAGGCGTGGGGATCATATTGGAATTGGGACCCAAAAGAAACGTGGGCATTTATTACTTGGACTGTATTTGCAATTTATTTACATATTAGAACAAATAAAAAGTTACAGGGTGCAAATTCTGCAATTGTTGCTTTTATCGGCTTTCTTATAATTTGGATATGCTATTTTGGAGTTAATCTCTTAGGAATAGGCCTACATAGTTATGGTTCATTCATATTAACACTTAATTAAATTGAAGAGAGGACGCTACAAATACAAACATAAAACAAAGCATTTCTTATAAACTTATAAACAGGCGAGAACCATTTAAATGGTTCTCACAAACGTCAAGCATGCCCGATTATAAGTCTAATTCCGCTGTTCTTCTTCCCAATATAAAGATAAAGAAGACTGCTTTTTCATTTCATTAAATTAAACTTATCTATAAAAAAAGTTTGATAAAATAGCTTCTACCTTCTCAGCGGATAATGAAAGAACAAAATCTGGATAAACGCCAACACTTAGTACTGGTAGAAAGATAGAAGTCGAAATAAACAATTCTCGTGGTCCAGAATCAACAAAATAAGAGTTTGGAATATTAAGTAACTTATATCCATAAAACATTTGACGTGACATAGATAATGAATAAATAGGAGTTAATATCATTCCAATGGCCATTCCAAAAATAATTAATATTTTTGGCATTAAAAGTAATTTTTGACTAGTAATTATTCCAAAAAAGACTAGTAATTCCGCAATGAAACCACTCATGCCCGGTAACGCAAGGGATGCCATTGAAAAGCTACTGAATAGTGTAAAGATTTTTGGCATTGGAAGAGCTATTCCCCCCATTTCGTCGAGATAAACAAGACGTATTCGATCGTAACTAGTCCCCGCTAAGAAAAAAAGCGCAGCACCAATAAATCCATGAGAGATTATTTGTAAAATGGCTCCATTAAGTCCCGTTTCAGTTATAGAACTAATGCCTATAATTATAAAACCCATGTGAGATACAGAGGAATAGGCTATTCTTTTTTTTAAATTCAGTTGTCCAGAAGATGTTAAAGCTGCATAGATTATTTGCATTGTGCCTATTAGTATCAACCAAGGAGAAAATATCGAATGAGCATGAGGTAATAATTCCATATTGATACGAACTAACCCATATGCCCCCATTTTTAATAAAATTCCCGCTAGAAGCATACAAGTACTGTAATGGGCTTCCCCATGCGTATCTGGTAACCATGTATGTAAAGGTATAATTGGTAATTTGACAGCAAAAGCAATCAAAAATCCAATATAGAATATTATTTCTAATGCCAAGGGATACGGGTGATTTACCAATGTTTCCAAATTTAAGGTAGGTTCAGGAGAACCATATAAACCAACACCGAGAACTCCCATTAATAGAAAAATAGAACCCCCCGCCGTATACAAAATAAATTTAGTAGCGGCGTAGAGACGTTTCTTTCCTCCCCACATGGATAAAAGAAGATAAACAGGAATTAATTCGAATTCCCACATTACGAAAAAAAGTAAAAGGTCTCGGGACGAAAATGATCCTATTTGACCACTGTACATTGCTAACATCAAAAAGTGGAATAATCGGGAATCCCGAGTAACTGGAAAAGCTGCTAAAGTAGCTAAAGTAGTGATGAACCCCGTTAGTAAAACGGGTCCTACCGAAAGTCCGTCTATTCCTAATCTCCAGTGAAAATCAAAAAAGTTGATCCATTTATAATCTTCTGCCAATTGGATTAATGGGTCGTCCGGTTGGAAATGATAACAAAATGCATAGGTTGTTAGAAGTAGCTCTATCGTAGCTATACATAAAGTATACCACCTAATTACCTTATTTCCTCTCTGAGGAAGAAGAAAAATAAAAGAACCTGCAAATAGGGGCAAAACTACAATTGTTGTTAACCAAGGAAAAGAGTTCGTGGTAAAAACAAGATACACTTGGGCCAAAAAAACCCGTAACCGAAAAATTCGAATCTTCGGTTACGGGTTTTTGTCAGTAAAAAAATCCAAATTGAATAAACTAAATGGATTCAAATGACATTTTCAGGAACATATCAATAAGCTAGGCCCATGCTCCGAGTTGTTTCATGCCATAAATAAACTCGAACGCTTAAAAAATCTGTTGGACAAGCGGATTCACATCTCTTACACCCAACACAGTCCTCTGTTCTTGGAGCGGACGCTATTTGTTTAGCCTTACATCCGTCCCAAGGTATCATTTCTAATACATCTGTGGGGCAAGCTCGAACACATTGAGTACACCCTATACATGTATCATAAATCTTTACTGAATGTGACATTGGATCTATAATTTTTTGAATTTCATTAATTTGAATTTTCGATCTAGTTCTAGTAAAGGAAATTAAATACATATTTAAATACCAGACGAATCAATGATTTACCAGAATTTTGTGACTCACTTTATTTCTGGATTGGATTGGTGACTTATTAAAAAAAAAGAGGTTCAAAGTACTTTTATTTCTTACATTTAAAAAGTATGTTCTACCTTAAAGTGGGATACCTAATAATCTAAATGAATATTCAAATTTTTATTTCTAGTTATTATAGTTATAATAATATAATATATAGAATATCATCATACTACTAATATTAATTAGTCTAATATATAGAACAAAAAAACGACTATTTATTCAATAAATTAGATTGATTGATACGAATTGATTTTCTGTTACGATAAATTGACGAAACAATAGCAAGACCAATAGCTGCTTCAGCGGCAGCAATAGCTATCACAAAAATTGAGAAAATGTTTCCTTTTAATTGGCGACTATCAAAAAAATCCGAAAATGTTACAAAATTTAGATTAACTGCATTCAATATAAGTTCAAGACACATAAGAGCCCGAACTAAATTACGACTCGTGACTAATCCATAGATTCCGATAGAAAACAAATACGCACTCAAAGCAAGTACATGTTCGAGCATCATTGACCAACTCCTTATCAATATAAATTTATGAATCGGAACAAAAATTAAAACCATTGGATTGACTCGAATACGATAAGTTCAATTCAAATCAAATCAAATATAAGAAATTAAAAGAACAAAACTATGTTAGTAATTAAGAAATTGAATAATAAGTTTCGAAACCAATTAGAATACAATTGGATGTAAATGGATATGAGAAAATCGACTTTTTGTGATTGCTGGTTTTATTGACGCGCCACAGCAATTGCGCCTATTAAAGCAACTAAAAGAATTATTGAAATGAGTTCAAAGGGAAGAAAAAAATCTGTTGATAAATGAATTCCGATTTGTTGACTAGTAGTTATTAAATCGTGTTCGAGAATCTGGTTTGATTTTGTCGTCCAAATAATACCATACCATGACGTATTTAGAATCGTAATAATTAATGAAAGAAAAAGACTTGTACAAATAAACGCAGTAACTTTGTCCCCAACAGTCCACAGACGCAAATTTGTATCATATTCTGGCCCATTCATGAACATTACAGCAAATATTATTAAAACATTTATAGCTCCCACATAAATAAGGAGTTGTGCAGAAGCTACAAAATGCGAATTGGCTAGAATATAGAATAAAGATATACAAACAAGAACCAATCCTAACGAAAAGGCCGAAAAAATGGGATTTTTAAATAATACTACTCCTAGACCCCCTAATATAAGACCTGTTCCCAGAAAGACTAAAATAAAATCATGTATTGGTCCAGGTAAATCCATTATATATAAAATAAGAGATAAAAAAATCAGAATGTTTCATGATTTTATTGAATTGACCAAGAATAAAGGATTCATGCGTTCCTAATTATAAAATCCCAATGTGTACGAATTTATCCGGGTAAAATGATTGGATCCATTGCATTATTTTTTTTATTTGTAAATAAAAAATCGTTAACCAGATTTTCAATACAAATTTTTTCACCAATCAATAGACTGGCAAATAGTTGCAATTAAAAATGATTGACCACAAAAACAGAAACTTTTTGATTTTAAATTGACTATTTATATTTCAGTTTTATTGGAAAAGGGACTAAAGAAACTTTAAAAAGTTATTCATTTAGTAAACTAATTAGGAAGTTTTTTTAATCACGATATTTTTTTTATTTGAGGTGAATTCAAAATGGGTCGAATTGTGTAATCATCCGTTATTGATATTGGTAAACGACCCAGAGCAATTTGATTATAATTTAATTCATGACGATCATAAGTAGAAAGCTCATACTCTTCAGTCATTGATAAACAATTTGTTGGACAATACTCAACACAATTACCACAAAATATACAGATTCCAAAATCAATACTGTAATTAAGTAATCGTTTTTTTCTAAGATCTGTTTTCAATTTCCAATCAACAATAGGTAAATCTATAGGACATACACGAACACATACTTCACAAGCAATACATTTATCAAACTCAAAGTGTATTCGACCACGAAACCGCTCTGAGGTGATCAATTTTTCATAAGGATATTGAATAGTTACAGGTAAACGGTTGGCATGAGATAGGGTAATCATAAAACCTTGGCCGATGTACCTTGCCGCGCGCACTGTTTGTTGACCATAATTGATGAACCCGGTTATCATAGGGAACATATATTAAATATCAAAAAAAAAATAAGATTTTGTTTCTTTTTCTTGTTTGAGAAAAATTGGAACTATAGTAAATAGAAAATATTATCTTTTTTATAAAGAAAGGAGTTGGGAAGAAGTTGTTAATAATAGATTACCTAAAGAAATAGGTAAAAGAAATTTCCATCCAAGATTTAATAATTGGTCCATTCTCAGTCTAGGTAAAGTCCATCTTGTTGCGATAGGAATGAACAAGAACAAAAATGTTTTCGCTAATGTAATGAAAATACTAAATGTCGTTCCAAAAACTCCCACCACTTTATTCATTTCAAAAAACTCAGGAATGAATATGTCAGGAATAGATAAATCCCAACCACCCAAGTAAAGAATTGTTACAAATAATGAAGAGACTAACAGATTTAGATAGGAAGCAACATAAAATAAACCAAATTTAATACCGGAATATTCGGTTTGATAACCTGCTACTAATTCTTCTTCTGCTTCTGGTAAATCAAAGGGCAATCTCTCGCATTCTGCTAAAGAAGAAATTAAAAAAATGAAAAATCCTATAGGTTGTCGCCACAAATTCCACCCCAAAATACCATATTTTGACTGCGCTTCAACTATATCAACTGTACTTGAACTGTTAGATAATTAGAGTCGACGAGAAGATCACTCTTGTCATCGCTATTACAGAACCGTACATGAGATTTTTATCTCATACGGCTCCTCTAGCGCCATAAATAAATCTAAGGATTGATTCGATATTCTTTACTTAGGATAGCAAAAGTCCAAATAAACCGAAAGATCCTGAATTAAACCAATGAAATTCTGTCTGCGATACTATAAAAGTGCTTCAGAATTTATCTCATCCTTTGACTGACAAAAGGTTTGTTGAGTAATAACTTAATCCTTGAATAAAATACTACTTTAGTATGAATAAAAGTATGAATAAAAAAAAATATCACTTTAGTTTTTAAAAAAGGCTTAAAAGGTCGTTCATGACTTATGCCATAATAAAAATGACATTTTTATTAATATGTCTCTCTAAAACTATATATTTTTTTTCGTCCATTATATTTATATTTCTTTTGTTAGGCTTAAAAAAAGTAAAAGGATTACTTCGTTCCTGATAGTTATTCACTTAATGGGTGGATAGGAGCATACTCTGGATCGGAATTTGTGGGAGTACTACTTGATAATTTCTACCAATTTAAAGCCTCAATTAGTCTTTCTTTTATGTAAATTTAGGATAACTTCCATAAGTTATATTACGAATCCTTTGTGTACTTTGGTGTTCCTAATCATCCACTTTTTTTACTCAATCTATATGGTAATATGGTTAGTAAAAACGCCATAAAATCAGTCTTTTCAACCCGCTTCAAGTTATAATTACTAATTAATTAATCTTGGGAGTACACAGTCTTTATTACTTATGTTTATTTACGTTTAATCCTTGTACCTAGGAAATGAGATTTTTTTTACTGCAAATTTAGAAGCGGTTTTTTTCACTCATCTAACTATCTAGTTTAATTTATCAACCCTATGCTGGTGAATAAAACAATGAAGATTCTAGTTAATAAGTTGCTTAGAAATTTCACTTTTTTCTTAGAAACCTAAAATGTAAGGCTTATATCTTAACGAATCGCACGTAGAGATATTGATAACACACATAGAGTTAATGGTATTTCATAACTAATTGATTGGGCAGCAGCCCGTAGACCACCTAAAAAGGAATATTTATTATTTGAGCCATATCCTGACATAAGAAGTCCAATTGGAGCAATACTTGAAATAGCGATCCATAAAAAAACACCAATACTGAAATCGGCTAGAACAAGGTGATAACCAAAAGGAATTACTGCATAACTTAGTAGAACTGATATGACGGCTATAGAGGGTCCAATACTAAATAAACGTGTATCCCCCCTAGATGGAAGAAGGTTTTCTTTCAAAAGTAGTTTTGTTCCGTCTGCTAAAGCTTGAAGAATTCCCAAAGGACCGGCATATTCAGGTCCAATACGTTGTTGTATACCCGCGGATATTTCTCTTTCTAACCATACGATTACCAGTACGCCTATTGTGATTCCCAATACGAGAATCAAAATAGGGAAAAGTATCCATATAGCCCCAAAAATTTCTTTTAAGGATTCCAATCTGTAAAAAGAATTGATATTTTGTATTTTTGTTGTATCAATTATCATTTCAACGATCAACTTCTCCCATAATGATATCTATGCTACCTAATATCGTCATAATATCAGCCAATTTCATTTTTTTAACTAATTGAGGAAGAATTTGTAAATTGATAAAACCGGGCGGGCGAATTTTCCATCTCCATGGAAAAACACTCTGATCTCCTATCAAAAAAATACCCAACTCTCCCTTTGGGGCTTCGACTCTCACATAAAGTTCTTGTTTCGACAATTCAAAAGTAGGCGACGGCTTTTTACTAATGAATCTATATTCAAAATCACTCCATTCAGGATATTTTATCCTATCAAAGCGTCGAATTTCTAAATTCTCATAGGGACCCCCTGGAATTCCTTCTAGAGCTTGTTGAATAATTTTTATGGATTCTGCCATTTCACCTATTCGTACTAAATAACGAGCTAATGAATCCCCTTCTTTTTGCCATTGGATTTCCCACTCCAATTCGTCATAACACTCATAATTATCAACTTTACGAAGATCCCATTGTATTCCGGAAGATCGTAGCATTGGTCCTGATAAGCCCCAGTTTAGTGCTTCTTCTTCACCAATTACACCGACTCCCTCAACTCGTTCTAAAAAAATAGGATTTCGCGTAATCAATTGCTGGTATTCAGCAAGTCCCGTTAAAAAATACTCACAAAAATCTAAACACTTATCTATCCACCCATAAGGTAGATCGGCAGCTACTCCTCCAATACGAAAAAAATTATGCATCATTCTCATACCAGTTGCCGCTTCAAATAAATCATATACTAATTCGCGTTCTCTGAAAATATAGAAAAAGGGGGTTTGCGCACCAATATCTGCCATAAAAGGGCCGAGCCATAACAAATGAGAAGCTATGCGGCTTAACTCCAACATAATAACTCTGATATAGCTAGCCCTTTTAGGTACTTGAATATTTCCCAATTGTTCGGGTCCATTTACAGTTATTGCTTCTGTGAACATAGTAGCTAAATAATCCCAACGTGTTACATAAGGCAGATACTGTATAATTGTTCGGTTTTCTGCAATTTTCTCCATCCCTCTGTGTAAATAACCCAAGATTGGTTCACAGTCAATAACATCTTCACCGTCTAAAGTAACAAGAAGTCGGAGAACGCCATGCATTGATGGGTGGTGAGGGCCCATATTGACTATCATCAGGTCTTTTCTTTTAGTTGGTACAGTCATAAGTTGTGCCCCGATTCATTCTTTCATGAATTCTTGTTTCCATAAATTGCTGAAAAAAATGCATCAAAATTCAAGATCTACTAAAATCAAATAATTTTTAAAAACTCTTAAAACTAACGCGTTTTTCGCTCTCGAATGTTCAATTGACTTATTAAATCTTTATAACGTACTCGATTTTTGTTTGATAAATAAACCAGTAGTCCTTGGCGTTTTCCGAGAATTTTTCGGAGACCTCTCTGAGATGAATAATCTTTTTTATGCAATTCCAAATGTGAAGTAAGTCTTCGTATCTTATTAGTAAAACAGAAAACTTGAAATTCAACAGATCCCCTGTTTTGTTCTTTTTTTTCATACGAAATCCCGGATATAACTGGATTTTTGTTCATAAATTCTTAAACTTCCTTACTTTTTAGATTTCCAAAATATGTCATTTTCACGATCAGAAATAATAATGCCAGCTTTTTCAACTTAACCTGGTATAAACATTTCCTTCTTTTTGCTGGTGATTCCTTTATGGATCTAATTGATACGTCATCAAATTTATATCATATACCAGAATTGAAGCCAAGATGCGTGTGCATCTATTTATCTAGCAGAGATATAGGGAATAAATTAATTTATCATAAATGCATTTTAAATCGTGGATACATATGTATTCTTAATATACTAAAGCGACTACCATTATTCGTATCAAACCAATAACGGTTCATACAGGCTAAATCTTCTAATCTATAATTAGACCAAAAAAAGGCTTTTAATTTTATAACTGGATTGCTTTCACACTTAAGATCTTTATTTTCATCACAAAATTGACTACAATTTTTTATCTGAGTCCTGTTGTAAAATACTGTATTCCTATACATACCCTTATTTTTAGTTGAATTCAAACAAATTAGAATTCGCAATTCTCTACGACGCCTAGGTGATAACATATTTTCAAGAGCAGGTAAATCAAAATGAGTTTTGTCTCGATTTTTCATCAGCGTTTGATATCTTGGAACGCATTCATCCAGATTCGGCTTATCAATATTATCGACGTTTCGTTTTTGATTTTTTTGCTGTTTACTCTTATGAATCAATGAAATAGCTATGGTTTGATATAGAAAAAATGGCCCATCGCCCTTTACAGACAGACGAATGGGTTCAATAATCAAAATCCCTCTTTTTATCAGTTGTGTAAGAGTTAAATCTTTTTGAATAAGCATTATATTGAGACTTATTTCTCTTCTTTCAATCGAGGATATTGTAATTTCTTTTGGATTTTTCAATCTAAGCAGGAGACAGTAGATTTTTATATTATTGATCAATTTTTGATTCAAAGAATCATCCCATCTCAATTGAAAAAGTAAATACCTTTTAAGGAAGAAATCGAGTTCTGCTTCAGTACTACTCTTGTCTTGTTTTTTTTTGCTACGGTTTTTAATATCTGATCCTATATCATTTTCTTGAATATCTTTTTGGTGATTTGAGATAACAGATTCATAATTTTTGTGACCATAAGATTCGGGATCTCTTTGACTTACGAGTTCTTTTTGGTCTTGATTCCTATTTTGTAATTCAACAGATTTTTTAATATTTGATATTATAGATATAGATGTTGTAAAAGGATTCCCTTTTTTCGTTCTATTTTTTTTTTGCTTTTCATTAAAATCACTGCGATTACAATTTGAAAAAAGTAAATTTATTGGTATAACCCATGGTTTGAGTTTATATGTATTATAAAGTAAGAAAAATTCGGGGAAGAACCAAAATTCTAGATTCCATATGGGACGACTTAATATTTCTTCATTCATCCCCATCCAATCAAAAAAAAAAAATGCCTTATGGGATTGTGTTATTTCGTGAGAAATTGTGCGATAAAAAAGATCTTTCGGTTCAATTTTATCAACAATTTTATAATTGTTAGGTTTAGTCTTAGTATTTTCAGTATTACTATTGATCCAAGCCTCCATGTCTATTTTTTTTATAAAAAAAAAAGGGCTTGTTTTACAATAAAAATGTTTTCTATCTGTATTTTTTTCTATATCCAAAATATTTTTTATTCCTAAATAATTACTGATAGGGATATTCCACCATACATCAATTAATTTGTCTTTAGGTATGTTGTAATTATAAGTATAAGAAATTTCTTGATTTTTAGTTCCTTGTAATAGTTCTCCATATGAATCCTTCTTATGGTCATAAAAAAGAGAATTATATGCTAAAATAGAATATCTATAGTTTTTTTTATAATTCTCTTTTTGATCGAGCAATAAACAAAAAAGATTTTCTGAATTTTTTCTTTTTTTGAAATTAAATAATTGGCCTTTTTTATATGAATTCCATTTATTTTTTTGTAAATTTTGCTTTTGGACCTCACAATGTTTAGTAACTCGATTGCACGATTTTTCTGGTCCTAATTGAGACCATTTTATCTGAGATAAATCGTATTGATAATTTCTTTTTAATGTTACCAAGTTTTTATTCAGTTCAGAACTTGGAAGTTTTTTCGTCTTTAACTTATCAGTAGTTATTCCTTGTGTTCTAAAAAAATTTTGGATTTCTTTTTTCAGAAATAAAGACGTTCCGTGATATTGAAGAATAGACTTTAACTTAAACTTATATAAGACTTCGACTTGTGATAATTTATACAATACATAGGCTTGTGACAAAAACGAAAAATCCGAAAGAATCTTTGCATTTTTTTTTATATGGCTAATCAAAGCCAAAAGTGATTTTATAAATTGAATTTTTTTTTTATTTCTTTTTTCAATCCTTTGTTGTTTTTTATTAGTAATGGGTTTTTCACTCAAATTTTTTGTTGATTCAAACAAAAGGTGTATATAAATTCGGGGAATATTAATAATATATAGAAATATATCTACAGATATTCGTTCCCTAAAAAATTTTATAAAAATTTTTGATTTACGAATTAAGCGAGTATTTCTTCTTTTTAATATATAACCAATATCTTGGGGTGATTCTAACTTTTGAGTACCATAAAGTCTTTTGTTCGGCTTAATAATGAATTTTTTAGTTTGGAATCTTTTTTTTTTTTCTTTTGTAATTTTTTCTATTTGATTTTGGATTGTTCTTGTTCTATTAGTAAGATCTCTCTTTGTTTGGTCTTCCACTGAATCGATAAAATTTGTCTGATTCATGACTAGGGTTTGAATGGCTGATTCATAAACCATGTGATTAGGGATTGTCGAATCTTTTTCTTTTTTTAGTTCACTAGA